TTTTCTATGGAGGAAGGGAATTGGAATTTATTCCTATAGAATAACAAAGAACAAGAAGATTTAATCAGAAATAGCGCTCATAAATATCGACAGATTTTTTCGAAGCCGAAAGAAATATGAATAATGAATGAAAAGGGTGGGCTGATTTACTGTTCCAATTTCATCTATATCCAATTTTAATATCAGAATTTTAATATCAGAATAGTAGATAAAGTTATGATTCAATGGGTTAGGTCCACTTACTTTTTCTTTTGTTAATTTAGAATCTAATCTTTACAATTGATTTGGTTGGACTAATATCAAATAGGAAAATTTGGCGATTTAAGAACCAACTTATCATTATTTAGTATAAATATAATAAATAGAATTAGTATAATATAAAGTATAATATATAATAAATATAATGAAATAAATATAATGAATATAGTGTTCAACTTTCTAATTTCTAACTAAAATAAAATTACTATGCTATAAATCAAAAGAATATTAACTTAATTTTATTCTAATTCTAAGTTATTTAGAATTTCTAATTGCTTGAATTTTAAAATTTATTATTTAGAGTAGAGTTTCTTACTTTGTTTATTACAAATATCAACAATATCCCAATTCTCCCTTCAAAGTAAGAATACTATCGCTGGAGTTTTATGAAAAAAAGGTCAAAGCAAGAAAGAAGCCCCTTATCGGATTTGAACCGATGACTTACGCCTTACCATGGCGTTACTCTACCACTGAGTTAAAGGGGCTCATTTGATTTAATTCCTGAATGAGCCAGCATACAGGTAAGATATATCTATGGAAATAGACTCCAAATCATAAAGTCAATATACATAAAAAATATATAATTATAATATAAATATATTAAAAATATATATGATAATATATAATATATAGAAAGAATATAAATTATAATTAAGTATATTTAACTATATAATAAAGTATATAAAGTAAATAAATGATAAAGTAAATAAATGAAGTAAACAAACCTATAGTATAATAATTGATTCATAAACGAGAAATTTGATCTACCTAGTGAGTGGATTTAGACTAAACTAGTGAATATAGTAAAAATGGGTAAAAAAGGTTTATTGATATTGAATTTGATCAATGCAATGAATTGTTTCAAAACCGAACCCCTTTGCTTTGAATTGACCTGACCGCGATCATAACCAAATTAATTTGATTGATACATGTAACTAAGAATTCAATACGAATCTATGATATTTCATCGAATTACTGATGAAAAGATTCTATTTCCCGACCAAATTATTAAAAAATTGATAACTTGTTGATACTTATCCATCTTCTCATTTCTCAGATTTGTGGATTTTTCATTTCTTAATTTACCGGTTTAGAGTCAGATATAGATATGCCTATCTATCTTAACAAACAACGGAACGGAGTGATGAATCAATGAATCAAAGCGAAGAAATGGGATTAAGCCCCCTGTTTCGGCGGACTAATTAATTCCCTGAAAGAATCTTTCATATTATTTTTATTCTTAATTTCTATTTCATTTTTTTCTTTTATCTTTATATTCTAATTAAAATGAATAATGGCAATTAGAATGAATGATTCATGAATCTAAATCACAAATAAAAAAAATTCTATGGAATCATAGAAAAGACGGAAAAATCTTTCGAATCGAGTCCTACCATTTAGTTATATTGACAATTTCAAAAAACTATTGATATTATGAGCATAGTATGCTGATGGTCAGGTAAACGTGCCCCCATCGTCTAGCGGTTCAGGACATCTCTCTTTCAAGGAGGTAACGGGGATTCGACTTCCCCTGGGGGTAGGGTATTACGAAAGGAAGTTGATCGGGGATTCTTACTAAATCTATATCTATAAATCTAGAATTTATTCTTCCTGGGTCGATGCCCGAGTGGTTAATGGGGACGGACTGTAAATTCGTTGGCAATATGTCTACGCTGGTTCAAATCCAGCTCGGCCCAATAATTCACAGATCCGCCATGAAATGATATAACTCCTGGGCTCCGCTCTTTCTAAATGCCTGATACGAAAAAAAAGCAAAAATTCTGATATTTCTCTCGGCTCGTTAGTTCTTTGATTTTATTTGCTTTTTTTCCCACAAATTTTGATCTTGTGGATAATCTAGATTCATATTAGGATTTGGAACTAGAAAATTTAAGATTAAAGAGTAATGGAAAAAATACCCTTTTTCGTTGAAAGAGAATTCATTGATAATGAATTTTCTTTTGATTTGAAATAAGAAAAAGATGACTAGTAATTTGTGCCCTTAGTATATATCCATGTGGATATCAATATACCACTCGCGTCTATGGTACAACGCGGCGATTCCAATCTAAAATCAAAATAGTCAATAGAAAGGGTTTGAATGAAACCATAAATCATAAAAATATGTAGATTGTAACTTTATTTCATTTCTCTGGGATTGTAGTTCAATTGGTAAGAGCACCGCCCTGTCAAGGCGGAAGCTGCGGGTTCGAGCCCCGTCAATCCCGATGGATACAAACAAATCCAATCCAATAAAACTGTCAATTAATCTCTCCATTTTCTGCAAAAGGAGGATAATATAGAAGAATTTCATTCCCAAAGGAGGTCTTTAATTTCTATTTATTATATTTATTCGATTTATTTTCGTTTTCATCAAAGCAAATATAAAAATTTCCATTTCTTCACCTAGTACTGATGGATAAAGACCTATGTAGATTAGTACAATTATTAGGAATGTCATATTCCGGATTTCAAGAGATACCCCACCGAGTTTAGCTTTTTTGATTACTCCCGATCCCAGTCCAAAATTGAATCGAGTGCCATAGCTTTCTCGGTAACATATGTCCAAATGTAATTTTTATTTGTACGATACAAAATGAATTCAATTTTTTTGATGAAATCTTTTTAATTAGAAAAAAGTATCTTCTTTTTTGGATCCGATTTTGTGTAACCTTAATTACTAATTTTAATTTGAAACAATTTATCTCATTCAAAATTTACACTGAAGTTTTTATATATTATATGCATCCCATTACTAATCCAAGAAAAAGGATCTTTATCTTTATAAAATAAAGATAAAAAAGGACCCCCCTTAGAGAGGGAAATGAATAATCTTTTTTAGGTTTAAGGATTTCTGCCGAAGAAAAAACAAACTCTAAAATAAAAGAAGTGAATTCGGTAGTATATTCGATCTTTTTTTATACTCTAACTTGTCTTTATCAAACCTTTTTGTTTTTCAATAAGATTAGATTATTAACAAAAAGGAGTTTAGAACTTAACTCTCCTTCCCCTTTTTGCTTCTATTGTTTGTTTGGGTTTGTTTGTAACCAATGTAAGTTAAGGGCAGTTAGATAATACTGATTGTATAAGGAAGCCATTATACAAAAGAAAAAATGTAAAAGAATAATAAATCAAAATAAAATAATCAAGTAAAGAAATTCTCGATTTCATTGGTGGATCAGGAATCCTTTTTTTGATTCGATATGGATAAAAGATCTTTCTATGTTATACTATTTAATTCTCGACAACGAAGCGATTTGATAACTAAGATATTGTTATTCATGATATTGATCCGATCCGATTCGATATCATCGAGATGAAATTCATCCCATTGAATTTAGAGACGAAAGATTTATCATCTCTATGGGATTAAATCCCGAGTTATTGTGTGAAGTCTAGAAAAATGAAAGGATGAAATTATGGAAGTAAATATTCTCGCATTTATTGCTACTGCACTGTTTATTCTAGTTCCTACTGCTTTTTTACTTATAATATACGTAAAAACTATTAGTCAAACTAATTAATTTGAATGACCCCCCTTGACTTCTTAGTTCTTAATTAATATCAATAATTAAACAAAAACAAGGATTCCTATTTTGTGAAAGGAAAGAAGCGGACTAAAATCAGCAGTATTCTATGAGATCCGGTAGTATGGTAGAAAGAAATCTAGATTTCTTTCTACCATACTACCGGATCTCATCTTCATATGTATATATCTGGATATCCATTATCTATATGTCATATAAATGACATATAAATAAAGTCTCAATTTTTTCGTTGATTTGTGTTAATTCCAATTAATCTGAAATAGTTGAAAGGCGCCTCTGACTCTTAGGATTCTAATTCCTATCCCTAGATTTCAGATTATTTTCAATATGAATATGAATCCCGAAATTATTTAATATAGATATAATTTAATATATCTATAAAAAAAATAGTTTGAGTATAACTATATTAATTAAAGGAAAACCCATTTTTTAGCATTCCAAAGAAGTAATTGATTGAGCAATTGATAGATTATCTAAGGAAAGGAGTTTTATGAAAACTTTTTTGATTTTTATATGTTGACTAAACAGATTAGTAAACCCCGCCAATTTTTAATCTTGGAATCATGATATCAACCGAGTCAAGTTAATAAAGTAGAAAAAATATAATATGAATTGTATTTCTCAAATAATCAAACAAATACGAAACTAAGCCTTAAGTGCGCAGTATGTGATTTCTTCAAGAAAATATCTTAGTATACCGTTGAAGAACCAATATCTCTATCTTATTTCCCATCAAAAAAAATAACTTTTAATAACTAATATAAAGAATTACTCTCTTTTCTCTTTGACTTTGAACAGAAACAAATAAAAAGTAAAATAGGGTTGTGCTGTTTTCATTGTCCATATAGAACTCTAGTAAGAGTCGGTTTATTGAAATGAAATAGACAATTTAAGAAGAATTCGGTTGGAACAAATGATAGGAAATTGGTATTCCTTTTACTTTCAAAATATGAACGTGGAAATCATTAAAATATCTGTTTGATTATGATTACTAAGGGTATTATTCAGATATTCTTTTATTATTTCTAGAATAAATTACTCCACTCGAATCTAATATAATTTTGAAATTAAGATATTTTGAATTCAACTCTTTAAATAAATTCAATTTAATTGAAAAGTTTTTCGAGAACGATCAATTAATATAATTCCATTTCTCAACTCAATTAGTAGTACCCCTATAGTCCACTTCTTCCCCATACTACGAGTGAAAGGGAAAATGTAAAGACTACCATTAAAGCAGCCCAAGCGAGACTTACTATATCCATGTGAATTATGTCCCTTATCTATATGAATATGACGAAATTTTTCCATTATTATTCACTAATAATAGTAGAATCGCTAGCGTAGAGTCAAAAAAAGTATTTTGTTCAATACCTTTAATGAAGATGAAACAATAAAAAAAATCCAAAGTAGGTAAGTGTAAGAAGCTCTTGGATGATTGTTTGTGGAACGGGGAAAGATTAAGCACAAAGAAACTCTGCAGCAACGCTTTTGTAAGTCTTACTAAGATGCAAGAAGAAGAATAATAAAAATTAGTCTTATTGCTCTGCATTAAATCAAAAATAGAAACCTATAGAATCAAGCAAGAAAGTATCAAGAGTCCTTTTCCTATGCATACTTCTCTAAATTGAACAAGTTATATCAGTAAAAGTAAAACGGAATAAGATATTTAGCGCCTTTTTTTTTGATCAGGCGACACCCGGATTTGAACTGGGGAAAAAGGATTTGCAGTCCCCCGCCTTACCACTCGGCCATGCCGCCAAGGCGATCGAAAATAGACTAAAATACCCCCCTTATTTTTTTGTAGTAAACCCCTTTTTTACTTGCATCTTGAATCCCATTTTTTAATCTTAATCCCCTTCCTAAAATAACAAAAAAAGAATACCTTCCTTTTTTGGATTGTATCCAGCCCTTCGATTCATTTTGTTATAGTATGGCGAAACACACATTATCTTCTTTCTATTGACTATTGAAAGGAAAAACGAAATTTGAATTTTCAGTCCATAATTCCGGACAAATTTGAACCATTAACTATTGACTATTGACTGTGAATTCATGAACGATTCTTAGATTTGAATTTGAATCTCAATTTTTCCTTAAAAAAATACTTCTCAATTTCAATTATAACAACAATTATAAGTATATGTAAACCCCAGAAAAGTTATTTTTACACGAATAGCTAATCTAATCGGATATCTTATCTGTCTATGATTCCTATTGGAAATTTTTCTAGAGCACGACATGTGCTGTCCACAATAAAACTGCAATAAAAAGAGAGATATATATCGTATATATAGATCATTATATCCACATATCTTTAATAAAGCCTTCTTCTGCACTTCAACATATTATACGAATTCTATTATAAAATAAAAAAATAGATAAAAAACTCTTCTGTGCGAATCATTTTTTCTTTAACTAAAAAATGAAATACACGAAAATAAGCTAAGTACTAAAACTAAAATAATCAACTTGAATATTGTTTCGGATTATTGGGCTTCTTTATCTCATCGAAGAGATCAAATCCCGAATACTTTAATAAATATTTTATTTATTTTACTGATATTTAATTGTATTGGAATATGTAATATCATAATAGTGGGAGAAAATTGAATGTGGTAGAAATTGAATCACTTTTTGTTTTGTTATACAAAACAAAATTTCATAAGTCTAAGTTAAAGTTAAGTGGAATTTCGCAACTATTTCCCAGTTGTATCTGTTACAAATTCTAATTTTGAGTATAAAATTCTCTTTATTTCTCTGTTTATGCGCATTTCATACATTCCATACCATATTCATATATGGAGTTAAATAAAATTTTATGTGATTCTGTAAACAGAATAGAAATTTCATCATTGCCGGACGATCTATATAATTGAATTTAAAGAACGATCCAATAATGGAATTTTTTTTCACTAAATGGAGAAATTAAAAATGCTTGGGGATGGAAATGAGGGAATGTCTACAATACCGGGATTTAATCAGATACAATTTAAAGGATTTTGTAGGTTTATTGATGAGGGCTTAACAGAAGAACTTAATAAATTTCCAAAAATTGAAGATACAGATCAAGAAATTGAATTTCAATTATTTGTCGAAACTTATCAATTAGTAGAACCTTTAATAAAAGAAAGAGATGCTATATATGAATCACTCACATATTCTTCTGAATTATATGTATCCGCAGGATTAATTTGGAAAAACATTAGGGATATGCAAGAACAAACAATTTTTATTGGAAATATTCCTCTAATGAATTCCTCGGGAACTTCTATAGTAAATGGAATATACAGAATTGTAATTAATCAAATATTGCAAAGCCCAGGTATTTATTACCGGTCAGAATTGGACCATAACGGAATTTCGGTATATACCGGTACTATAATATCCGATTGGGGCGGAAGAGTAGAATTAGAGATTGATAGAAAAGCAAGGATATGGGCTCGTGTGAGTAGGAAACAGAAAATATCTATTCTAGTTCTATCATCAGCTATGGGTTCGAATCTAAAAGAAATTATAGAAAATGTGTGCTACCCTGAAATTTTCTTGTCTTTCCTGAATGATAAGGAGAAAAGGAAAATTGGGTCAAAGGAAAATGCCATTTTGGAGTTTTATCAACAATTTACTTGTGTAGGCGGAGATCCGGTATTTTCTGAATCCTTATGTAAGGAATTACAAAAGAAATTCTTTCAAC